AAAAAAGAACTTAATAAGAGCAACTAATAACTATAGCACTAATAAATAACCTAAGCAACTCATTGCTTCGCATTATCTGGATCCAAAAAAATCAGTCAAGATATGTATAGGCTTCTCATATCGTTGTAGCAACTGAATAAAAAAAAAAAAAAAAAAAAAGAATAAAGAAATATGATTATAAGGTATGAAAGGTAATCGAAAAGTATGCGGATAAATGGAAGGATGAAATAAAGAGAGAAAAAATTTAATATTAATGATATATAATTCCAATTTAAAAAGTCTATGAGGTCACTGTAAGAAAAGCAATGTAATAAAGCATCAATACAGATTCATTCTTAATAATTAGATAAATCTGTTCCGAAAACCAAAAATTAAGAGCCTTGAGACAATAAAAACTGAGAAAATTGACTCAAAAACAAATGAAAAAATGAAATAAAAAATTTCATGTAAGAGCTCCATTGTAGAATTCGGGCCTAATGATTAATCAAGAAGCGATGGGAACGACGGAACCCATGAATATAGAGGATTCTAGTGAAAAACAAATCTTAGTAATTCATTGGACAGGATGGCGGAATAAACCAGAAACTTTATTATCTATTCTGATTTTGATTATGAGACCTCATGGGATAACCATCAAACTTAAATAGATATTGAAAGAGTAAATATTCGCCGGCGAAAAATTACTATTACTTTTTTTTCAAATAAAAAAAAGTAATAGTAATAAAATAAGAAAAACAAAAAATGAAAAAGATAAAATAAATTAAGGATTTGTTAGAATATTCTAACTCTAACAAAAACTACATTCGAGATGATGATATTACGTTATTTTAAAATAAATAGAAATATAATTCCTCTTGGATTCCATTAAAAAAAAAGACATACACAAATTTAGAAGAGATCAGATGAAAAAAAAAAAAATACCATGATTAATAGGATTAATCATTAACTACATCTATATCTTAATACAAGCTTTTTTAGTCCTTTTATTCGCGAGGAGCTGGATGAGAAGAAACTCTCACGTTCAGTTCTGTAGTAGAGATGAAATTTCTAAGTTAGAAAAAACCCATCAACTATAACCCAAAAAGAACCAGATTTCGTAAACAACATCGAGGAAGACTAAAAGGAATATCTTCTCGTGGGAATCGTATTTGTTTTGGCAGATATGCTCTTCAAACACTTGAACCCGCTTGGATCACATCTAGACAAATAGAAGCAGGGCGACGAGCAATGACACGAAATGTACGACGTGGTGGAAAAATTTGGGTACGTATATTTCCAGACAAACCAGTTACAGTAAGACCCGCGGAAACGCGTATGGGTTCTGGGAAGGGATCCCCAGAGTATTGGGTAGCTGTGGTTAAACCAGGTAAAATCCTTTATGAAATGGGTGGTGTACCCGAAAATATAGCCAGAAAAGCTATTTCAATAGCGGCATCAAAAATGCCTATAAAAACCCAATTCATTATTTCTGAATAGGAATATAGAATGAAAAAGTTAAATAACATTTAAGGATAAAAAGATTCTAAGGTTTCTTTTTTTGACAAACAATATTTTTTTACTTTGTCCTTTGGATTAAAAGAAGAGATACAAAAAAATGATATGATTCAACCACAAACCTATTTGAATGTAGCAGACAACAGCGGGGCTCGAGAATTGATGTGTATTCGAATAATAGGAGCTAGTAATCGCCGATATGCTCATATTGGTGACGTTATTGTTGCTGTAATCAAGGAAGCAATACCAAATACTACTCTAGAAAGATCAGAAGTGATCAGAGCTGTAATTGTACGTACTTGTAAAGAACTCAAACGTAACAATGGGACGATAATACGATATGATGACAATGCCGCAGTTGTCATTGATCAAGAAGGAAATCCAAAAGGAACTCGAGTTTTTGGGGCGATCCCACGGGAATTGAGACAATTAAACTTTACTAAAATAGTTTCATTAGCTCCTGAGGTATTATAAGACCTAAATATTGATAGTTAGTATAGTTCGTATAGGATAGGATTTCAAAAATGGTATTGAAATAAAATTAATTAATAGATTGTGTATCAAGCATATACCCTTAAATAAAAAAATATTAATAATTTCATTCATATATTAATATATAATTCGTATATATCTATATATAAATAAAAGAAAAAGAACATGTTGATTATATCAAAATTATAGAACAATAAGGAATTTTAACTTAATCATGGGTAAAGACACTATTGCTGATATAATAACCTCTATACGAAATGCTGACATGAATAGAAAAGGAACGGTTCGGATAGGCTCGACTAACATAACCGAAAGCATTGTTAAAATACTTTTACGAGAGGGTTTTATCGAAAACGTAAGGAAACATCTAGAAAACAACCAATATTTTTTTATTTTAACCCTAAGACATAGACGAAATAAGAAAGAATCCTATAAAACCATTTTAAATTTAAAGAGAATAAGTCGACCGGGTCTAAGAATCTATTCTAACTCTCAACGAATTCCACGAATTTTAGGCGGAATAGGAATTGTAATCCTTTCGACTTCTCAAGGTATAATGACAGACCGAGAAGCTCGACTAAAAAAAATCGGCGGAGAAATTTTATGTTATATATGGTAATCCTTCTAATATAAAAATTGGATATCCGGAACTTACTATTTGTTAAAAAAAGGGGTTGTGTAATACCACCCCTGCTAAAAAAGTTTAGAATGTTTTACCTCGAATGAAATAAAAAAAAAATGACTTAATGAAAGTTTTATTTCTGAATCACTTCCAAACGGCATGGTTTTATTTTGTTGAGATACTAACGATTTGTTTAATTTTAGGTCATACTTCTGAAAGGATTCGATATATTTTTGTATAGGTATACCTATAGGATAAAAAGGTAAAAATTTTAGTTTTAGTAAGTTCTTAGGTATAAGTTAATCAGGGAACAGACATTTTCTAGACTCCATAACAAGGATTCAAATGAGTAAGTGGTTTTTTCAATTTCAACATTCCTTTCACGAAGATACAATTCAAGATTAAAAAATATCAAGAAACCTTTTTTTCGTCCAACAAAACAATAAGTATATTCAGAGAATTAAGGAACAACAACTATGAAAATAAGGGCTTCCGTTCGTAAAATTTGTGAAAAGTGTCGACTAATCCGTAGGAGGGGACGAATTATAGTAATTTGTTCCAACCCGAGGCATAAACAAAGACAGGGATAATCTTACTAAAGGAAATAAAGGAAAGGAAAAGGCACTTCCAAGGAGCTGGCAAAAAAAAGGTCCGTTTTGACATGAAATGGATATATCCATATATTTCTTGTGAAATGAAAAAAAATGGCAAAACCTATATTAAGAATTGGTTCACGTAAAAATACACGTAGTGGTTCACGTAAAAATGTACGTAGAATACCAAAGGGAGTTATTCATGTTCAAGCAAGTTTCAACAATACCATTGTGACCGTTACAGATGTACGGGGTCGGGTGATTTCGTGGTCCTCCGCGGGTACTTGTGGATTCAGGGGTACAAGAAGAGGAACACCTTTTGCTGCTCAAACCGCAGCAGGAAATGCTATTCGAGCAGTAGTGGATCAAGGTATGCAACGAGCTGAAGTAAGGATAAAAGGCCCTGGACTGGGAAGAGATGCAGCATTACGAGCTATTCGTAGAAGCGGTATACTTTTAAGTTTCGTACGAGATGTAACCCCTATGCCACATAATGGTTGTAGACCCCCTAAAAAAAGACGCGTATAGAACTAAATAAAGGCTGAAAGGGTTTCAAGAGAAATAAACGATTCAATGATCTGATCAAATAAAATTACTATGGTTCGAGAGAAATTCAAAGTATCTACTCGGACACTACAGTGGAAGTGTGTTGAATCAAGAAGAGACAGTAAGCGTCTTTATTATGGACGCTTTATTCTGTCTCCACTTATGAAAGGTCAAGCCGACACAATAGGCATTGCGATGCGAAGAGCTTTACTTGGCGAAATAGAAGGAACATGTATTACACGTGCAAAATCTGAGAACATACCACATGACTATTCTAACATAGTAGGTATTCAAGAATCAGTACATGAAATTTTAATGAATTTGAACGAGATTGTATTAAGAAGTAATCTATATGGAACGCGCAACGCGCTTATTTGTGTCCAAGGTCCCGGATATATAACTGCTCAAGACATAATTTTACCGCCCTCTGTGGAAATCATTGATAATACACAGCATATAGCTACCTTAACGGAACCAATAGATTTGTGTATTGGATTAAAAATCCAGAGGGATCGCGGATATAGTCTAAAAATGTCAAATAACTTTGAAGACCGAAGTTATCCTATAGATGCTGTATTCATGCCTGTTCAAAACGCGAATCATAGTATTCATTCTTATGGGAATGGGAATAAAAAACAAGAAATTCTTTTTCTAGAAATATGGACAAATGGAAGTTTAACTCCTAAAGAAGCACTTCATGAAGCCTCCCGGAATTTGATTAATTTATTTATTCCTTTTCTACATGTAGAAGAAGAAACGTTCTATTTAGAGAACAATCAACATCAAGTTACTTTACCCCTTTTTCCTTTTCATAATAGATTAGTTAACCTAAGAAAAAAAAAAAAAGAACTAGCATTTCAATATATTTTTATTGACCAATTAGAATTGCCTCCCAGAATTTATAATTGTCTCAAAAAGTCCAATATACATACATTATTGGACCTTTTGAATAAGAGTCAAGAAGACCTTATAAAAATTGAACATTTTCACATAGAAGATGTAAAAAAAATATTAGACATTCTAGAAAAAAAATAGAAAAAGCATAAAAAAAAAATTTACTTTTTAGTCAATTTAAAATTGAAATGGATTTTAAACCTTCAACGTAATTTCGATTTTGCAGTCGAACCCATTTTAATTAATTTCATTAATTATATATGTATCTAGGGAGAATTCATTTTGAAATGACTACTCCCTAGATACCCACGTCTTTTATTTGACAATTGAATAAATTTAATTAAAAAAGACCTAAAGTT